TTATTCGGTTAAATCAAAACAAAAAAATTTTATAAGGTTGAATAAAATCAAAAAAAATTCAATTAATCGTTTGATATTGATAAAATTGCTATGCTTAGTGTGCGACTCGTTGGTTTTTTTTAGAGTGGTTATAGGATTCAAAAACCAGCTCGTAGTATGAATTAATTAATAACTATAAAACTAATAACCAACTCATCGCTTCACATTATCTGGATCTAAAGAACCATTCAAATATAAGTAAAGATATATTGGTGGTATCATTATAGCAACTAAAATATTACATAAAAAAAAGAAAAACGAATCTGATTATAAGTTGTGAAGCAATAGGAATATACGGATAAATGAAGGGGTGAAAGAAAGAGAGAAAAAAGAATATCAATGATATAGAATTCTAATATGTAAGGTCTATGAATCATCTTATAAAAAAAAATAATGTAATAAAGCATCAATACTAATTAATTCATAATTAGATGAATATATTCATAGAACAAAAAAATCAAGAGCCACGAGTCAATAAAACTGAGAAGGTTGGCTCAAGAAAAAATCCAAAATTCATTAGAAGCTCCATTGTAGAATTCAGACCTAAGCATTAATCGAGAAGCGATGGGAACGACGGAACCTGTGAATACATAAGATTCTCTTAAAGACGAATCTTAATGATTCATTTGATGGGATGGCGGAACGAACCAAGGACCAATCCATTTTTTATGAGGAGTCATGCTCTGAGGAGTCATGGGCTAAACCTACTAGATAATGAAAGAGTAAATATTCGCCCGCGAACATTTTTTTGGATTTCTAAATTTGGACCAATCCGATATGATAATAAAAGGCAAAACAAAATAAAGATTCGTTCTAACCTTATCGAAAAACAACATTATCTATTTCTATATGGATAGCAAGAATTGCCTATAACTAGAATAGAAATAGAATATATGTTTGGTTAGATAGCAAACCAAGATATACAAATTTCCAATAGACCAATAGATTAGATGAAATCTCAAAAAATCCGACGATTCAGTATATTATTTTATTCATTAAATATATAAAATAAAATATATATATGTATATTATTTTGGAATCTTTCCTTCGCGAGGAGCCGTATGAGGTGAAAATCTCATGTACGGTTCTGTAGTAGAGATGGAATTGAGAAACAACCATCAACTATAACCCTAAAAGAACCAGATTCCGTAAACAACATAGAGGAAGAATGAAAGGAATATCCTATCGAGGTAATCATATTTGTTTCGGTAGATATGCTCTTCAGGCACTTGAACCCGCTTGGATCACATCTAGACAAATAGAAGCGGGGCGGAGGGCAATGTCACGAAATGCTCGCCGCGGTGGAAAAATATGGGTACGCATATTTCCAGACAAACCGGTTACAGTAAGATCTGCAGAAACCCGTATGGGTTCGGGAAAAGGAAACCCCGAATATTGGGTAGCTGTCGTTAAACCGGGTCGAATACTTTATGAAATGGGAGGGGTCACAGAAAATATAGCCAGAAAGGCTATTTCAATAGCAGCATCCAAAATGCCTATACGAACTCAATTCATTATTTCGGGATAAGAATGAAAACCAAAGGAAAGGGGTCTTTGGGATGAAAAAAAACAATTGCAATTGTAGGTTTTTTTGTTTTGAACAAACAATATTTCTTTTTTTTACTTCGTCCTTTGCTTTGCACTGAAAGAACAGATAAAAAAAATGATATGATTCAACCTCAAACCCATTTGAATGTAGCCGATAACAGCGGGGTCCGCAAATTGATGTGTATTCGAATCATAGGGGCTAGTAATCGACCCTATGCTTATATTGGTGACGTTATTGTTGCTGTAATCAAGGAAACAGCACCAAATACAACTTTAGAAAGATCAGAAGTGATCAGAGCTGTAATTGTACGTACTTCTAAAGAACTCAAACGCAAGAACGGTATGATAATACGATATGATGATAATGCTGCGGTTGTGATTGATCAAAAGGGAAATCCAAAAGGAACTCGAATTTTTGGTGCAATCGCCCGAGAATTGAGACAGTTAAATTTCAGTAAAATAGTTTCATTAGCACCCGAGGTATTATAAAATAAAACGAGACCATGATATATTTATAGTATTTGAATGAAATAGATTAATTATGTCTCACGCATATACCTTTTTTCTTTTTATAAATAGAAATTTGATAATAATAATCAAATTCGAAATTCGAAATATAAAAAAATGGAGAATAATTCATAAAAAAAAGAGCATGTTGATTATATCAAAAGTCACGGACAACAATCATTTTAGTATGGGTAAGGACACCATTGCTGACATAATAACCTCTATACGAAATGCTGACATGAATAGAAAAGGAACAGTTCGAATACCATTTACTAACATCACCGAAAACATTGTTAAAATACTTTTACGAGAAGGCTTTATTGAAAACGTGAGAAAACATCGGGAAAGCGACAAATATTTTTTAGTTTTAACTCTAGGGCATAGAAGAAATAAGAAAGGGTCATATAAAAGTTTTTTGAATTTAAAACGAATCAGTAAACCTGGTCTACGAATCTATTCTAATTATCAACGAATTCCTAAAATTTTAGGAGGGATGGGGATTGTAATTCTTTCGACTTCTCGGGGTATAATGACAGACCGAGAGGCTCGGTTAGAAAGAATAGGCGGAGAAATTTTGTGTTATATATGGTAATCTTTCTGAGATAGGAATTCTATGAGAAACTTCCATACATATTTGTAAAAAAAGATAGAAAAAACAGGTTTCTAATATCACTCCTCATACATTAGTTAATACGTGAAGGGGTTTTAACTGGAATAGGAATAAAAGAACAAAAATAGATTCATGGGGTTTTAATTAATGACTCACCTTCCACTGGTATGTTCCGGGTTCGTTTAGATAATGAAGATATGATTTTAGTTTATGCTTCAGAAAGGATTTGACGTAGTTTTATACGTTATACTACCAGGAGGTAAAAATGGAAGTAAGTCATTTTGATTCAACCGGGGGGCGTATAATTTATAGACTCGGAAACAAAGATTCGAATGATTAGACTGTTTTTTAACTTCAACATTCTTTTTTTTTATGAAGATAGATTCAAAAATGAATTTCAGGAAAACGTATTTTATTCCAATAAATAGATTCGGAATTCAGTTTAAGTTAAGGAATGAAAAATATGAAAAAAAGGGCTTCCGTTCGTAAAATTTGTGAAAAATGTCGGCTGATCCGTAGGCGGGGACGAATTATAGTAATTTGTTCCAATCCAAGACATAAACAAAGACAAGGATAATATTTCCAAAAAACAAACAAATCATATATTATATACAAATATATTATACAAATATAATATATTATACAAATATATAGAATAGAATAATAATATATTCTAATTCTAACAATTAGAATTGGAATATATTTCAATTTAAATAAAATATATATGTATATATATATTGAATTAGAAATTAGTTGAATTAGAAATTAGTTATAGTAAAGTAATAAATAATAAATAGAATTAGAAATCTATAATTAATATAGAAAGGATCTGTTTTTGACATGAAATGGATATATCCATTCTGACTTTTGAGATAAAAAAATATGGCAAAACCTATACGAAAAATTAGTTCACTTGGTTCACGTAGAATTGGTTCACGTAGAATTGGACGTATTAGTTCACGTAAGAATGTACGTAAAATACCAAAGGGGGTTATTCATGTTCAAGCTAGTTTCAACAATACCATTGTGACTGTTACAGATGTACGGGGTCGAGTGATTTCGTGGTCCTCCGCCGGTACCTGTGGATTCAAAGGTCCAAGAAAGGGGACACCTTTTGCCGCTCAAACCGCAGCAGGAGATGCAATTCGACCAGTAGCGGATCAAGGTATGCAACGGGCGGAAGTCATGATAAAAGGCCCCGGTCTCGGAAGAGATGCAGCATTAAGGGCTATTCGTAGAAGTGGTATACTATTCAATTTCATACGGGATGTAACTCCTATGCCACATAATGGATGTAGGCCCCCTAAAAAAAGACGTGTGTAAAAATAAAGATTGAAGAGATTTCAAGAGAAATAAATAATTCAAGGATTTGATCAAAATAAAATAGATTACTATGGTTCGAGATAAAGTAACAGTATCTACTCGGACACTTCAGTGGAAGTGTGTTGAATCAAGAGCAGACAGTAAACGTCTTTATTATGGACGCTTTATTATGTCTCCACTTATGAAAGGTCAAGCCGATACAATAGGCATTGCGATGAGAAGAGCTTTGCTCGGAGAAATAGAGGGAACATGTATCACACGTGCAAAATCTGAGAAAATACCGCATGAATATTCTACCATAGTAGGTATTCAAGAATCAGTACATGAAATTTTAATGAATTTGAAAGAAATTGTATTGAGAAGTAATCTGTATGGAACTCGGGATGCGTCTATTTGTGTCAAGGGTCCCGGCTCTGTAACCGCTCAAGACATCATTTTACCACCTTCTGTGGAAATCGTTGATAATACACAGCATATAGCTAACCTAACAGAACCTATTCATTTATGTATTGGATTACAAATCGAGAGGAATCGCGGATATCGTATAAAAACGCCAAATAACTTTCAAGACGGAAGTTATCCTATAGATGCTGTATTCATGCCTGTTCGAAATGCAAATTATAGTATTCATTCTTATGGGAATGGGAATGAAAAACAAGAGATACTTTTTCTCGAAATATGGACAAATGGAAGTTTAACTCCTAAAGAAGCACTTTATGAAGCATCCCGGAATTTGATTGATTTATTTATTCCTTTTTTACATGCGGAAGAAGAAAACCTTCATTTAGAAAACAATCAACACAAAATTACTGTACCCTTTTTTTTTACCTTTCATGATAGATTGGCTAAACTAAGGAAAAAGAAAAAAGACATAGAAGCATTCAAATATATTTTTATTGACCAATTAGAATTGCCTCCCCGAACCTATAATTGTCTCAAAAGGTCTAATATACATACATTATTTGAACTTTTG